ATTACTCTTCGTGCTTTGAAAACAGACATATGAATATGTTGAGCTAACACTTTTGCTTCTCTATCCGAATTTTCGTTCTTTATCATAAAAGTTCTCCCCCGCCAATGAATGATAAGTGCCTAGGTGAAGTATAGTATAAGATAAGTCAGAAAAGTCTAAGTCTTAGTATATTAGTATACTAGAAAAAGAAATATACCTATACTCTTACTATAAGATAAAGACTCTTAACTATTAACTATTAAGATAAGGCTTTTCACATGAATACTTAGTAGAACGACTAACGACGAGATTTATTATCGTTTCTCGCGTGTCTCACGAAAGTGAGAGTAGGTGCGAATTCTCCCAATTTGTGACCGACCATACGATCTGTGATATAAATAGGTAAATGTTCCTTTCCATTATGAATAGCGATTGTATGGCCAATCATTGTGGGTATAATGGTAGATGCCCGAGACCAAGTCACTATGATTTCTTTCTCCTCCCTCCTGTTGAGTTTTTCAATTCTTCCCGATAAATGATTAGCTACAAAAGGATTTTTTTTTAGTGAACGTGTCACGGCTGATTACTCCTTTTTTTACATTTTTTCAATTGGCATTCTATGTCCAATATCTCGATCTTAATCTGAAGTATAACGATGAATGGAAAAAATAGAAAATCCTTTCGCTAGATAAGGGAAGGGGCGGATGTAGCCAAGTGGATCAAGGCAGTGGATTGTGAATCCACCATGCGCGGGTTCAATTCCCGTCGTTCGCCCATCACATTATTTCCAATTCCAAAAATTTGATTTTCAATGTTCCTATTTACGGCGACGAAGAATAAAACTATCACTATATTTGTTCCTTTTCCTACTTCTTCTTCCAAGCGCAGGATAACCCCAAGGGGTTGTGGGTTTTTTTCTACCAATTGGGGCTCTCCCTTCACCGCCCCCATGGGGATGGTCTACAGGGTTCATAACTACTCCTCTTACTACAGGACGCTTACCTAGCCAACACTTAGATCCGGCTCTACCCAAACTTTTTTGGTTCACCCCAACATTACCCACTTGTCCGACTGTTGCTAAGCAGTTTTTGGATATCAAACGGACCTCCCCAGATGGTAATCTTAATGTGGCCGATTTACCCTCTTTTGCAATAAGTTTCGCTACAGCGCCTGCTGCTCTAGCTAATTGTCCACCCTTTCCAAGTGTGATTTCTATGTTATGTATGGCCGTGCCTAAGGGCATATCGGTTGAAGTAGATTCTTCTTTTTTATCAATCAAAACCCCTTCCCAAACTGTACAAGCTTCTTCCAAAGCATACGGCTTTCTAGATGTATATGATGATATCTAGACAGATGGATCTTATATGAATCGTATGATGAAGTACCACATGAGTGGATATATAGGAATCCAAATCTGCCGAATCACTCATGTTATGATCTTCTACATCCTAGGTCTCCCCGTTCCGTCATCTGGCTTATGTTCTTCATGTAGCATTCAGACCGGATGACTCTATGAAATTACGTCGATACTTCCACATATTACGGGTAACGTAGGAGACATCTCTATTTTTCTCCGGGGGGTCTTTCTAATTACCACTGCTTAGCTTTCAATTCGCCTCTGACCATCAAATGAAATGTGAATAACCCGTCCTCCTCTCTTTGAAACAAGGGGCGCTTCCGGTTCTGTGCGCGCTTCAAACAATTTTGTCTTCTCCATATTACCATATCTCTAGAGTCAATAATTTTCTATGAGGAACTACTGAACTCAATCACTTGCTGCCGTTACTCAACAGTTTTCTGTTGAGGTCTATCCCGTAGAGGTACTCCAATTGGATCAGTGATCGATTTCTAGGTTTCGTCGTAAACCTAATTGGTTACTTCCAATTACGTAAATCAATAGTTCAACCCGCACTCAAAGGTAGGGCATTTCCCATTGATATAGGAACTTCTGTACCAGAAACAATGGTATCTCCAATTATAGCCCCTCTGGGATGTAAAATATATCTCTTCTCACCATCCCCATAGTGTATGAGACAAATGTATGCATTTCGATTAGGGTCATATTCTATGGTTACGATTTTACCAGATATATCTTTTTCATTCCGTCGAAAGTCGATTTTACGGTATAGACGCTTATGACCTCCCCCTCTATGCCCTGCGGTAATGATCCCTCTGGCATTACGACCTTTACCACAACGATGCTGTCCATAGATCAAATTATTTCGTGGATTGGATTTCACTTGATGACTGTCTACGGCTCCATTGCGTGTGCTCGGGGTAGAAGTTTTGTATAAATGTATTGCCGTGTTATTAAGTCTTTTGCTTTAAGTTCTTTTCTCTATAAGAGGTGGAATAGAATAACCCGGTTGAAGCGTAATGATCATACGTCTGTAATGCATTGTATGTCCCATAATAGGTCCCATCCTTCTACCCTTTCCCGGGAGTCGATGACTATTCATAGCTATTACCTTGACACCAAAGAATAGCTCGACCCAATGCTTTATTTCTGTCCTAGTTGATCCTGATTCGACATTAGAAGTATATTGATTGTTCCCCAATAACCGAAGACTTTTTTCTGTAAATACTGCATATTTGATTCCATCCATAAATCCATTTTCTTCCCTATGAGTTCCAGTATCGATAAGAATTCTAGTTCTTACTGTTCATATGTTATGGTATGAATATACCATACCAATTTGCTATGTATGGATGATTAGATTCCGTTGATACAGAGCCAATTCCAATAGACTTATTGAATGTTCCCATTGGCGTGCATCCAGCAGGAATTGAACCTACGAATTTGCCAATTATGAGTTGGGCGCTTTAACCATTCAGCCATGGATGCTTAACAGGGATCATCGTACATCGTGAATAACCAAATTCCAATTGAAATGAAATCTTTAGGAGGAATCAATGAAACGACATCAATTCAAATCCTGGATATTCGAATTGAGAGAGATATTGAGAGAGATCAAGAATTCTCACTATTTCTTAGATTCATGGATAAAATTTGATTCAGCGGGATCTTTCACTCACATTTTTTTCCACCAAGAACGTTTTATGAAACTATTTGACCCCCGAATTTGGAGTATCCTACTTTCACGTGATTCACAGGGTGCAACAAGCAATCGATATTTCACGATCAAAGGTGTAGTACTGCTTGTAGTAGTGGTCCTTATATCTCGTATTAACAATCGAAAGATGGTCGAAAGAAAAAATCTCTATTTGATGGGGCTTCTTCCTATACCTATGAATTTCATTGGATCCAGAAAGGAGACATTGGAAGAATCTCTTTGGTCTTCCAATAGAAATAGGTTGATTGTTTCGCTCCTGTATCTTCCAAAAG